CACTATCTCTTTTCTTTCCGAGTCTACTTGACTTCTTTTTTTTTCTTTATGCTGTTCTGTTCGGAAAGACCAGTAAGTGGTTTTGGTATATCTTATGCAATCGATTGCTTCTATCAGGTCCATTCTTCGGTAGTGCATAGGCTCCGGCTTCTTTCTCTAGCCGAGCCACTACTTGCGTGTGTGTAATTAATGGCAGTTTTTTATTATGGAGCTATTCTCTTTCTTGGATTTTTTTATAGTAGAGAGCGGTAAGTTAGTGCTGCTCTAAGGAAGTGGTAGCTGTTCCAGTACACAAACAAGGTGGGTTGGGGTTTAGGAGGTCTTTTGAGCGCATGCTTGTTGCTTTAATAGAGAAAGGGCTTGGCATTTCACTCTTTGTTGTGGGGTTGTCACGGATTGGCCGGCCATACGGATAGGGAAGTCAAAGGAGCTTTTTCTTTGTGGAGGTTTCACATCACATTAGTCATTCCATTCCTTCCGGATAACCTAAAAGGTGCAGGCCTACTTAAGATAAGAGAGGGTACTTTCATCTTTGAAAAGAGGGCTATATTACGATGTATACGATGGGATATATAAGAAGAAGAAAACAGGTTCTTCTCTTGAGCCTATTTTGTTTGATTGATCTTGCCACTTAGAACTGGTAGGTAGGTCTGTCTTTCTCTGGATCCCGCTGAGCTGAAAGACATGAGACATACATAAAAAAGAGTTTAGATCCAGACCGGGCTCTCGAAAGCTCATGTGACCGGAGGTGGGAAGATATGGGCTGGAAAAGCATGTTAATAATCACCGCAGGCCCTTATGCCCCGAGTGCTCAGCTTCGCCCCAGAAATGGAACTAACTTGAGGGTCGGTATGCGAAGAGAGGTCTCCCTTGTAACAGGAGTGAAGAATGACCCGACCCGGCCACAAGAAGACAGGCAGAGTGGCGGGGCAATGGTACCAGACGTTAAGGAGAGAGAAGTGAGTTAGTCTCGATGAGAGCCCAGGCGAGTCTCGTGTGTGATAGTCTAACCCGGATTAAGGAGATAGTTCCCCTCCTGGTCTGGGTTAGGGTTCCAAACCTGCCCTCTCCCTTAAAGCCCCAGAGCTCTAGGTCTACTTCTACCTAGATACATACAGCTTGCCTTACCACATTTCAGAGCCAAGCCTCCTTTTCTGATAGAGGGGAGTGAGAAAGAAATGGATTTTCGGATCGCCTAATTCAATAGCTCAAAAATAGGTGGAGTTCGCCCTTTAAAGCATAGTTAAGTGTTGCAACAGGGGGGTTGTTCAGCGAACGGGAAGCAAAGTCTCCATACCAACATTGAAGGCTTCGCAGCTATCCAGAAAAAATCCGTACTCTATACGGGTGCTAGCGCTTGACTAAGATAATAGAAAGTAAAGGCTCTTCTTCTGTTCTACGAATCTAACTAATCTATACTACTACTAACTATAGTCAGACTAGGTCTTCTAGAGTGAACTAGCATAGTAGAGTTTCTATATTTTGTGCTACTAGAACCATAAGCCGGACTATACTATACTTGACTGAACCTCCTTACGCCGGTTCAAATAAGGCAATAAGAGAGAACTGACGCGTCAGCTTCGAGGGCGCCTTTTCCTTAAGCATTTCTTTCTCCATCTAAGGTCAGGGAGGAACCTGAGGGAAAAACCGCTTTCTTACCATGGAAGAAAGAGGGAGCCACTCGTCCCTGGAAACGAAGTACGCTTTGGTGAGCGAGAAGCAGCCAGGTATAGGAGAAAGGGCGGTTGGCTTAGTAAAGATAGTATATAGTTCCACTTGGTGAATAGTGCCTCGGCTCGGTTGAGTAATGTAGTTAGCTCGGCTCGCAGCGGACTTGCTCTAGTGGAAAGACATTTCTCTCTGGGAAAAACACATAAGATTTGTTCGCTAGAGCTCATCACTGAAGAATGGTGGCTTTACTTTTTTGAATGAGAGAAGAACTTCTTCGCGTGGGCGGCGTACGTACAAGGCTGTTCGGACTCCCTCCCTCTTGTATGAGGTGCGTTGCCATCGTCTCTTTCCCCTTTGCCAGGTTACGCGGTATGGATTCGTCGATTGACGAATCGGATCTTGGCTCGCTGTCCCGCCGACGAACCAGTCTAGAAGTCAAAAGGGAAGGCAATAGAAAGAGGTCTCCCTTCCTCCCTCTGTTTGTCTTCTTCTCGTCGCTTTTCTCGTCCATCCTGCCCTGCGCCGCTTACAGATTCAGTTGCAGGTATCTAAGCATCCATTAGTTAAGGGGGTTGGGGCGCGAAGCGCAAACCGCTCTTCGATCTCCCGGTGAGTTGGACGGGAACGAGACACAGGGGGTTATCTATGAAGCATTTGAATTGCCCCTTTCTGTTGGAATAGTTGAAAGTCTTCTTCTTAGGGGATTTTCTTTTTTCTTATCAACATAGAGTTGGAACTTAGCCGTGTAAGTTGCGAGTGGACCAGTGTGAAGCTTTAGTTTCGTTGCCGGCCAGAGCTCCTAGCCGACGACCGGCTACCCCTTTCGAGCTCAGCTGACCCCTTCTTGATTCAGTTTTTTCCCTATTTGAGATAGATGAATCAATGGAACTTTGATCCCCGGTTCCTGCTTGGTCAATTCCTGGAAGGCCCCAATTAATGTCATGATGGAACCATCAAAGTGCGTTTGCCGCGACTACGAGCTGCCAGTGCGCCTTTCTTTGGGTCGCTGCGCTCGGGGTCGAGAACTGGTTCAAAAGTAGAAGGTGGTCCAAAACGAGCTAACGCGAGTTTTCGAACGACGCTTTTCCCGTTTTTGAACATCACTGAGATAGGCTTTTCCCCGAACCATTGACCCTTGTTCGGGAGGGAGAAGTTGATTCATTCAATGGAGCTTTATTTGTTTGATCTAGTAAGGGGGGTGTTAGAAATAAGCCACCGCCCGACGAAACAGCGGTTTACAACAGAGCGACCCGGGACATCAAGCGAAGAGCTCCAATGCGCGTATTCGGAGCTACGCGGATGCCGTAGTCGCAGAAGCCGGATCAACATCATGACAACGGCATTCTGGAAACCGTTGGGCCAGCCACAATTGGTCTAATGTCTGGGTGCGTATGGCGGTACACTGAGAGCACCTTTCAAGTCGGCTGAAAAAGAAATAAAAAAGGGTTTCGTCGTCTTTTTCCCGCTTTCACCTTCGATTGCGAAGGGATTTGAGGCCGGTTTTCAATTCGCTTCTCTCTCTCCGGCGAGGTTTGAACTTCGCGCGGTGGGAAGGCCTTCACGATTCGCATCTTCCCGTCCAGCAAAGAAAGTGAAGGGGAGCGGACAGCGAGTTGGAGGACGCTGCAGAACCGCGTGATTGATCCATCTGCGCTATTCCCTAATTGAAGAAAGTTGGAAAGCCTTCAGAGCCTCAGCCCCTACCATTATATTTAATAAAATGAAAGCTGACTAGCAATCGCTCGTTTTTCTTATTAGCATGGGATTGGATGTTAATAATGAAAGACAGAACATATATTATAAGGCCATCCCCGGGGAATTCCTATCGATTTCCGATGGATAACAATCCATCTTTCTCGCTTTCGCTCTTTCTCCCAATCAGTCGCGAGGGTTCCGGGCATGAGAACGCAAGTGCCGGAATCAAACAAAAGGTCCGAACGTCCGAGGACGAAAGAGAAAATGCTCCGCGGGGAACTCGTTTCATGTCGGCGTATTCGTGCCGGTTAGACGTCGGCCATGAAATCCATCACTATACCGAGCAGATCACGGGCATTCACATCTCGGTCAAAGGGAACTGTGCGCGATTCTCTCGTGAATCGCCTTCCGCAAGGTATGGCATTCAGGGTCTGAACCCGGGGATCAATCTTTCTTCATAGATACAAGACATTCGTTGCTGATCTAAAAAAGATCTTCTCCCGTGGGCGTTAGCGGACGTTTTTCATTCTTCACCCGGTCCTTAGTAGCGTTTCCAAAGTCAACCTAACCGGTTACCTTTGGAAACGCGCTAAACAGGCCTATAGGTTCGCCTTTATAATAGAATAAGTATAATTAGATAGAAGTATATAGAATTAGCCAGATCGTCTGAAGCATGAACAGAATCGCCTTTGTTCCGAAGGCCTAGCGAGTTAAGCAAGTTCCTTTTTTTCAAAGGCGGTCCTTTTCTTTCCCCGGACCGATGACTCGCTTGTTCAGTACTGCTAACTATTATAGGAGGATGCCGTCCCCTCAGGACTACCAGTAGCTTCGGTTGTTGAATCTCGTGCAAGTGCCGGTTGTGGTTGTATTGGCTGCAAGCGGAACGTAGGCGCTTTAGGTGTGTGTTGACCATGCACTCTCGCGTCGTGTAATGTCGTATGTATGATAGAGGTGGTGTGGTGATTTACCTCAATGCTAATGGTTATCCCCAAGGTTCAACGAATGAATGAAGCTATGATCGTACCCGGATAGAGATGATGGTCTTCCTCTGATGTCTCCAAGCCGGCCATAATAGAATAGATAGGCGAAGCAGCCAATAGCAGTCTGTTCTCGCCTATCGATAGATAGCAGGTTGCTTTCAAGCTCAAACCATTTGAAACGGAATTGCTACTTTTTTCTTGTTATTGATAGAGTGGTCTTTTCCGCCCCTGTCAAATAAAGTAGAGGGAGAGAACTTGAAGAGGAAGAGATAAGGAAAAAGAGAAAGAAGTTGTCCCCTCTTCTCTGGTAACCCGCCGCCGCATATGTAGAAAAAGAGGGAGCGGGGAAGGAAGAACAACCGTTTGACTTTGGCACATGAGGGGTTTGGCTAGGTAACATAATGGAAATGTATCGGACTGCAAATCCTGGAATGACGGTTCGACCCCGTCCTTGGCCTCGAGGAGTGGTGAGCAGCACGGAACTTGAATCAATCAAATGGCATAGGGGGCTTTCCTTTGTTAGAAATCCACAGACAACATTCTGGAACTTCCAAACCTAAGAAATGCAACATGAGAAGGAGCTTTTTACGTTACGCTTCAATAGAATGAATTCGGTAAGGGTAGAGCCCGATCGAAGGTCCTGTGCCACTTGAA